TAACCCAAGTCAATTCGCGAGGTTTTTTAAATCCACCTGTGAGATACACACGAAATACGTGTAGGATCATCATTAGCACCATCATACTTGCTGACCATCGATGAACTGATCGGATTAACCAACCAAAGTTGGCTTCAGTCATTATGTATTGAACAGAGGCAAAAGCCTCTGTAACGGTCGGACGATAGTAAAAAGTCATAGCAAAACCGGTAGCTACTTGTACTAAAAAACAAGTAAGTGTGATCCCTCCTAGACAGTAAAATATGTTGACATGAGGAGGAACATATTTACTAGTTATATCATCTGCAATCGCCTGAATCTCGAGACGCTCCTCGAACCAATCATATACTTTATTGAGATAGGTAAACCAAAGAGACTCCCCCTCTGAGAACCGTATATGAGAATTTCATCTCGTACGGCTCAAGCAAAAACACCCAAATAGTGGTTGCAACGGATATGTAATAGAAAGTTTGAAACTTCTTTTCTTAGCCACTTGATTCAATCGTCCCTGAAGATACGAAGCAAAGGAACCAAAATCCGGAATCTCTTCTTTGTGATGATAATGCCAAAATATCAAGTTGGCTCATTCGTCTTTATGTTGATCGTTACAGGCCTCTTGAATCTTCTCTTCCCCTATTTATTTTATTTTGGATTTGTTGTTTTTGTTTGTGCGTAATACGGATTTACTATATGTTTTGTTTACTATTGATAGGAATTCTCTTGTGGAGACCCTATGAATCGATTGAAACCTCAGATTCATACTAGAACCACGATGATTCAATAAAGCGCCCAAGCTAAGCCCAAAGGTTCTCTGAGTAAGAACCATTTGATCATCACTTATTCAATGAATGGATGGAATGACTAAAAATCCATAGAAACATTGGTCCTTCGGTCAAAATAAGCATAATTCTGAAGGAAGAAAAATCGTTCGATTTATGACTCGTTGTTTGAAAATTTGTTGGAGTCCGGTTGCGAGGTCTGAATAGTAGGTATGAATCATAGTTCAAATATTTCTTGATCTATTCCATATATTCCGTGCTCCGGATACTAGAATGAATATCCGACGAGGTAGAACCATCTCGATAGAGATGACAGACCTATTCTCTGTACTATCAATAGGATCAATTATAACAAGTCACACACTCATATTCCGGAAATACCGAAACAACGGAATTCCACGGTCGAACTACCAGAATGGCCTAGAAATCCGAGTCCTAAGTGATTCATTTTGGATTGAAAAGCTAGGACTTCATGGTTCTTATGGGACCTAACTCATTGAAATTCCATCCAGTAAAACGGAAGAATTATAAATCTCCAAAATAATAGATAGGAATATCGCAAATAGAGCCATTGCGACACCCATGAAGGGGGTAGTTCCCCATCCAGGAGCCACTTTACCATATTCCGAATTCAATGGTTTCAATAAATCCCCTGTAATAGTTCGTCTTGGCCCAGATCTAGAACTACCCTCAACGGTTTGTGTAGCCATAAATCCTATTGCATTGGTTGAGATCTGTTGACTTTGTATACTATTTCGTTGTAAATAAACGATCTTATCGTAGCGTAGATCGATCGTGGTCTTGAAATTATCTAATAATGGAAACAGCAACCCTAGTCGCCATCTCCATATCTGGTTCACTTGTAAGCTTTACTGGGTACGCCTTATATACCGCTTTTGGGCAACCCTCTCAACAACTAAGAGATCCATTCGAGGAACACGGGGACTAGTTGAAATAATGAACCTCCCATATTGGGGGGCTCATTACTTCAATTGAGATAATGAAAAATCATTTCATCTTTTTAGTCGGAACCTTAGGCGGTTCTCGAAAAAAGATAGCGAAAAAAATGATCCCTAAAGTCGAGACTAACAGGAATGTATAAACCAATGCTTCCATAGATTCGATCGTGGTTTACAATTATAGCTTCCACACCTATTCATTTGGGATCATTTCCCAGATAAAGAAAGGGCAAGAGTCAAAGAAAAGGCGATGATGAAAATCAAGATTTCTCCAATCCCTTATGTCAAATCAAAAAAAAAAATCAAATAGAGACGAAAGATACCAGAGCAATGTTGTATCAGACTACTTGTCTCTTTGTAGTTGGATCTCCAAGTTTTTGGAATGCCCCAAATTCCACTTGAGCATCCAAATCTGGGTCAATACCAGCAAAAACATCTCTGAACAAGGTTCTAGCGCCATGCCAAATGTGTCCGAAAAAGAAGAGCAAAGCAAACGTAGCATGTCCAAAAGTGAACCAACCTCTTGGACTGCTACGAAAAACACCATCGGATTTCAAAGTAGCACGATCTAATTCAAAAATTTCACCCAATTGGGCACGTCTAGCATATTTTTTCACAGTAGCGGGATCACTATAACTGACTCCATTGAGTTCGCCACCATAGAACTCAACAGTTACACCTACCTGTTCGACACTATACTTTGATTCTGCCCTTCTAAAAGGAACATCGGCTCTCACAATTCCGTCTCCGTCTACCAAAACTACTGGAAATGTTTCAAAAAAAGTAGGCATACGACGTACAAAAAGCTCATGCCCTTCTTTATCTCTAAAGATGGGGTGTCCTAACCATCCAACAGCTATTCCATCCCCGTTATCCATTGAGCCTGCTCTGAATAATCCCCCTTTCGCCGGATTATTACCGATATAATCATAAAAAGCTAATTTTTCGGGAATTTTAGACCAAGCTTCCGACAAACTAAGATTTTCGGCTAGCCCGGCACCAACCCTTCGATATATTTCTTGCTGGAAGTATCCCTGATCCCACTGATAACGAGTGGGACCAAATAATTCGATCGGGGTAGTTGCTGAACCATACCACATAGTTCCAGCAACAACGAAAGCTGCAAAAAAGACAGCAGCGATACTACTGGAAAGGACCGTTTCAATATTGCCCATACGTAATCCTTTGTATAGACGTTGGGGCGGGCGGACACTAAGATGGAATAGACCCGCTAATATGCCCAATGTCCCCGCTGCAATATGATGAGAGGCTATTCCTCCCGGAACAAAAGGATCAAAACCTTCCGCGCCCCACGCTGGATTTACAGATTGTACTTTTCCGGTTAGGCCATAAGGATCGGACACCCATATTCCAGGACCATACAAGCCTGTTACATGAAATGCGCCAAACCCAAAGCAAGCCACCCCTGAGAGAAATAAATGAATTCCAAAGATCTTGGGCAAATCCAAAGAGGGTTTTCCCGTACGTTCATCACAGAATATTTCTAGGTCCCAATACACCCAATGCCAGATAGCTGCTAAGAAGCACAAGCCAGAAAACACAATATGTGCCCCGGCCACACCTTCGTAACTCCAAATACCCGGATTCGTTATAGTTCCTCCTGTGATACTCCAACCACCCCATGAATTGTTTATTCCTAAACGAGTCATGAAAGGGATAACGAACATACCTTGTCTCCACATTGGATCAAGAACGGGGTCAGAGGGATCAAAAACTGCTAATTCGTATAAAGCCATCGAACCGGCCCAACCAGAAACTAGAGCTGTATGCATTATATGGACAGAAAGCAACCGACCGGGATCATTCAATACGACGGTATGAACACGATACCAAGGTAAACCCATGGAAATACCCCTTTATCAAAGAAAAAATAGACACTATGTAACTTTATCGCATTGGAAAAGACTATGCTATGGACCTCACCTTTTCAGTGGATTATCCCGAAGCAAGGGTTAATATTTATTCCGTTCCGTTGGTAATAATTGAACAATTCTGTTCGTAGGAACAAAGAGAAGCAGATCTATTCTATACCCAATAAGTACCAATACGCAATGGGGGCTGGTCCCATTTTTTGTGAGCGAATGCATAGATACTTGTTCATCATTCAAACGATCCATTCGTAAGAATTTTTCTTTATTCATTCTGTCTTCCTCCATGAACCTTCGAATCTATGGATAAAATACGATAAACGGCAATATTATGAAGACAATAAACCCGTTGTTACGTTTCCACATCAAAGTGAAGTATAGTACTTAACCTCTTTTTCTTTAATTTAATGCCCATTGGTGTTCCAAAAGTACCTTTTCGGAGTCCTGGAGAGGAAGATGCAGTTTGGGTTGACGTATAGTGCGACTTGTCAGACATATTGGGTCATATGGGATTTCCCCGTTCTCTCCCCCGATGGAGATATCCTCTCTTTCGCCCAAGAAAGATTGATTGAACCATCAATAATTCGGAGCGTGAAGTGCAATTAGATCAATTTATTGGGGGATCCATATTATCAATTAGAAGAATTTATGGTTGGCTTGGACCAATAAAATGAAGTATACAGGCTCCGTTCAGAAAATACCAAATTGGTAATCTATGTATGATTACCACTCGTATCATAAATGATTCCTTTATACCATATGAGTGATCTCATACTGCCAATCAATGGAGTAATATGATGAATACATCATATATTGGGCGGAAGACATGAAACGAATTGAAAAAAAAAAAAAGAAGTCGTAGCAAAAAGAAGTGGTACTGAGATTATTTGTCCTATATGTGCAAATAGAATTCGGGCAGATCTTTACCCGGAGTAGAGCATAAACCTAAAAGAATTGAAGAGGCCCATTCAGGAACAAGAAAATTACATCGTGATTTGGATCTCGATGAAACAATACATCAATGAGAGGTTAGTTCGATAAGTTCAGTGAATTCTAGGGAAGCAAGTCAAGTCAAAATTAATGTTTCTTGAAAAATGGAAGAAAAAGCCCCTTCGTTAGGAAAAACCCTGCTACGAAAAGAGAAAAGGGCTGGAATCGACACATTGATTCTTTTTTTGTTTCGCAATTTTTATTTTTTGAACCGTATGCATCCAAAGGTGCGTGTACGGTTCCTAAAGGATACAATTTTGTCCTAATCAACCGACTTTATCGAGAAAGATTACTTTTTTTAGGCCAAGAGGTTGATAGCGAGATATCGAATCAACTTGTTGGTCTCATGGTATATCTCAGCATAGAGGATGATACCAGGGATCTTTATTTGTTTATAAACTCTCCCGGCGGATGGGTAATACCAGGAATATCTATTTATGATACTATGCAATTTGTGCCACCAGATGTGCATACAATATGCATGGGATTAGCCGCTTCAATGGGATCTTTCATCCTGGTCGGAGGAGAAATTACCAAACGTCTAGCATTCCCTCACGCTTGGCGCCAATGAGTTTTTTATTTGAGAGAAAAAGAAGACTATGCCTTCGCCATATGGAATATAAATAATAAGTAATAATAGCATGGCATTTCGAGTTCGATATGAGCAAACCATTCTCGTTTTTTCATAACATGAGATTATGTATCGAGATAGTAGTATGAAACAAAGGTTATTTCCGATTTGATCTTATGTATCGGGGTTCCATTTCAGCGTCACAAACCTTTTTGCTTCCACACCAGAAGTCTCTTTCCGATATTTATGTTATGAAAGAGTATGAAAAAAAGATTCTTTTTTCCTTATTTGATCGGATCAAAAAGAAACTTTGGGATTGCTGAATCTCAGACGAGATAAATATATAAAGCAACGGAACCATCATAGTATTTTTTGACTCCTACGAAAGGAAGGATGGTAAATGGATCATTCAACGATCTGGGTCTGATGGATTCTATTTGTCTCTTTCTTTGATGGAAGGGAAAAAGAAATTCCATTGCAGAGCCGTATGCAATGCACAAAAGATGCCTGTACGGTTGTTCAATTCTATCTTTTTCTTCTTGTTTGTTATTCTTTATCCCTTCCTTTCTCCCGATCATGCGAGATAGAGGAATCGTTTATTATGTTATATCATCAGGGTTATGATCCACCAACCTGCTAGTTCTTTTTATGAGGCACCCACAGGAGAATTTATCCTGGAAGCGGAAGAACTACTGAAACTCCGCGAAATCCTCACAAGGGTTTATGTACAAAGAACGGGCAATCCTTTATGGGTTGTATCCGAAGACATGGAAAGAGATGTTTTTATGTCAGCAGCAGAAGCCCAAGCTCATGGCATTGTTGATCTTGTAGCGGTCGAAAATACCGGGGATTTCGCATAAATCCGTGATTCCATTTCGAATCATAATTCGAATGAACCGTGATTTGATCTTTTATCTTCTTACCCGGGTAAAATAAAATAGTAAATGGAAGTAATTCATAATCATCCGGTTAGGATCGATCTAAACCAGCCCATTCTGTATACGATTCAGCATGCCAACCATTAAACAACTTATTAGAAACACAAGACAGCCAATCAGAAATGTCACGAAATCCCCAGCTCTTCGAGGATGTCCTCAGCGTCGAGGAACATGTACTAGGGTGTATGTGCGACTCGTTCAGATCATGAGCTAGAACAAATGAGACGATTTTTCCAGTCTCAATGACCAGTACCAATGAATGGGATAGAATGGAAGAACTCCATTCACTATCTAAAAATAAAGATCTATCATATACCTCTATTGTGTATGGAATTTATGGTTTCCATTGGTGCAAATCCAATCACCTCGATTTGAGATGAAAAGCAATTCTCCATTGGTAGCAAATGGTTATCCATTAAGCGGGGGAAATGGTATTTAAGAAGCAGAAAGATTATGCTCCTACTCTTGCAAGAACGGACTAACAGGGTCAGCTACCTAGCCAACCTTCATACTTAAATGCCGTCACTGTATGAATAGATCTCATTGTGAAAAGACCTATTACTGGACAATTCATGGGTAGAGCCAAAGAGTGTGAACTGTACAAGTTACCAATAACATTGATTAAATGAGGGAAGGGGCTCCGGTGTATAGAGAGGGCCTCACCGTTTAAGAAGTAACCATAGAAACGATGGAAGCCACTATTTATTTATTTATCCATTTACATTTACTACCTATTTATTTTATACCTATTTTATACCAAATATCGGTAAAATTTCTTATTTTGAGGTGAAATAAATGCCTGGAAGAAATAAAAAATCGTGGTTGGGAAGGTCATAGTAGCAAAAGCCATTGGAATTTTTATTTTATACATCGGAAGAATCCGTTTTGTTATTAATAAACCAGGAGAGGGGAAAAGAATGACTGAAAGAAAAGAAATCGATTAGTTATTCATCAAAGTTTAATTTGATTCAATGACCAGAGTTAGACGAGGATATATAGCTCGGAGACGTCGAACAAAAATTCGTTTATTTGCATCAACATTTCGAGGGGCCCATTCAAGACTTACTCGAACTACTACTCAACAGAAAATGAGAGCTTTGGTGTCCACTCATCGGGATAGAGGCAGGCGAAAGAGAGATTTTCGTCGTTTGTGGATCACTCGGATAAATGCAGTAACTCGTGAGAATAGGGTATCCTATAGTTATAGTCGATTAATACATGATCTGTACAAGAGGCAGTTGCTTCTTAATCGTAAAATACCTGCACAAATAGCTATATCAAATAGGAATTGTCTTTACATGATTTCCAATGAGATCATCAAATAAGGAGATTGGAAGGAATTCACCGGAATGATTTAAACGGAGTTCCCCGGAGAATGACCTCCGGGAAGGTAGAGTAGAAATTAATATGATAAGATAAGTAGTAGGAATGAACGAACACGTTTCAAAAAAAAAAAACAGATTTCTTCTTCTCCCATTCTTTTTTTTATTCTATTACGACGCAACAATCAAATCTCTCGGCTTTTTCGAACAAAACATCAATCAATCTGATTTTGAATTCCAATTAGAGTTGTTTTGATTCAATTGAGGAGTAGGCCTATTTATTTCTGGTTCTAGGACCAGTAGTTCTAGGGATCGACTCGGTTTTCTCAAATTGTTTCTCATTATTAAGAAAAGGTAACGAAGATAAAATACGAGCTTGTTTTATAGCAATAGTAATTAATCGTTGTTGTTTCAAGGTCAATCTATTCACTCGTCTAGATAATATTTTTCCCTGTTCACTAATAAATTGACTAATTAAACTCATGTTTCTATAATCAATTCGATCCCCCGATCCAATTGGGGGCAAACGCCTACGAAAAGATCGCTTGGATTTACGAAAGAGTCGCTTGGATTTATCCATGGTTTATTCCTTATCTCTAAAATCCCATTTCTTCATTCATTTCGGATCCGACCGAAATAGGACTTGATTTGTTTATATATATATAATTTCTTCCTGTTCCTTGGAAGGATGGTACACGTGTTCCGTTCGATCTATTTCTTTATCTCCCCATGAATCGTATGCTTGTAACAATAAGGACAGAATTTTCTCAATTCCAATCGACTAGGTGTATTGTGTCGATTCTTTTGAGTAATATATCTGGAAGTGCCTCGCGATTCTTTATTAAAATCATTTCGGACACAACTGGTACATTGCAAAATAACTATTCCTCTGACATCTTTACCCTTGGCCATGAACCTCCTTTGGATTCACTCAATTCTTCTATTTTCGATCCGAACCGAAGAAGAAGAAAGGAACGAAAAATAAATAGAAAATAGGTTGCTAACTCGAAATCCAATTATGAAAGATTTCGTTGCAATCATGCAATCAATAAAGTAATAAAATCATAAGTAATACAATTATTTCTAACTATTCATTATTCCTAATCCCAGCATTTCATTTACTATCTTATATGATCTCGAACAGCCTGCCCTAGAGCCCCATTTCTATTTCTGTTCTACCTCTATTAATTCTATCCTGAACCCGAGTTTGACTGAGGTTCAATCCACTTTTATTCTTTCTCTTTCCTTCCTATCCTAAAGAACTGAAAAAAAAAGGGGGGGGGGGTTGGTCACAGAGAATTTATTGTATCTCTAATCTTCTTCATTCATCCATTCCCATATCAATAACTAGAATGAAAAAAAGGGGAATACCAACGCATCTGGGAATAAACGATTGATCTCTATCAATAGACCTGCTAAAGACCCAAACCATAGAGTAGTTAGCACAGGTGCCACGGAGAGATATGTTTTTATATCTCGCATTGAAAATCCTCCTTCTTTATTGGAATACATATATGATCAGATGCATATGTAGTTAAAGATCACTTGTATTTGTACGCGGAATCCCTAACTAAAATGGATATGTACAATGATCCGGTAGATGGGATCCACTTGTACCTAAAACAGAAAAAGATGACCCCCTCTTCCTGAGCATTACCGATAAATATTAATTCTTTTATACGTTAGGTTTCATATGTATAGAATTCTTTTATTATATGAGATATGAGACCAAAAAGAAGAAATGGCAAGAGAAATTGTATATAGATAGAGGAAATAACGATGTGGAAAACAAAACAGGGATTCTCTACAATGACACTGTACAACAATTAAAAGGGATGTAGCGCAGCTTGGTAGCGCGTTTGTTTTGGGTACAAAATGTCACGGGTTCAAATCCTGTCATCCCTACCTATTATTTTTCCTATGGCCAGTAACGAGGGGTCAATTGAGATCGATGAAAGTTGGACATAATCTTTTATTTTATGATACTATATGCAATGCATGCAAAATGTATTGGGGGTACAAAAAGAATCCTTTTCTTGACAGTCGTATCTGCTGTCATAAGAAAGCGCTCTTAGTTCAGTTCGGTAGAACGTGGGTCTCCAAAACCCGATGTCGTAGGTTCAAATCCTACAGAGCGTGATTCTGTTCTTGTAATGTCGAATCACAATAAAACAACTTCACTAACTTGAACTGCAACCTGAATTTGACCCCCTGCAGATTAAGGAGGGGGTCAATCAAAAAAAAAAGATGTTACTCAATCAAAGGTCCAACTGATCACCGCGTCTGTATTGTAAATATGCAGTTACGAATAATCCAGCCAAAGTAATAGGAATTAGACCTAAGACGATTCCAAATAGAAAAACTTCAATCATTTCAATTTATTTGAAAGAGGAGAAAAAGAGAGGTAATATCTATCCCTAAATATTAATCCCAATCTCTCATGAATCTCAATGACCAAGAATTGGCAATTGGCGCGGAAGGAACTATAGAATACCTGGAATCTCATAGAAATATTCATTTTTATGAATGAATTGTTCATTCAATTAATTTCA